GTCATTCGAGCGTATCTAAATAGATACTATGTTTACATATATATATATGGATCCCTACGTCGTTACATTCCATTTAGGATTAGGAATAGGCGTAATCGGACCCGCTTTTTACATATCTCTGTTATTTTGGCCCACCTCTTTGGACTTCTATTGAATGGAGAAATCGGTTTGATTGTTCTGTCCATCTTTTTGATATATATGATATATATATATATATAAGATTAAGATAAGGTATAAGCCGGATAATTCAAATCGAAGCAATTGGATGTCTGACTCGGGCCTATATGGCATGACCGATCAATAGAAATACTCCAACACTCCACCTTTGTCATATATTACATACATCATATACGATTCACTTTCAAGATGCCTTGGTGGTGAAATGGTAGACACGCGAGACTCAAAATCTCGTGCTAAAAAGCGTGGAGGTTCGAGTCCTCTTCAAGGCAGAATATGGAGCATTCAATGAGCAATTCAATAAGAGATCTCGAATCGGTATATCAACGAGATCTCTTATTGAGTTGGAATAAGTTCGGCAGCGGATCACGAAATCTTGGCGATCTTCTCTATCTAATGAATGAGAAGTCCAGTCCGCCCTGCACCCGCCCCCCGAGTATATGTTTCAACAGGAATCACACAAAGGTAGATTGATACAATAAAAACCTCTGGTAAAATGCCCGCTCATAACCCAACAGGGAAAGTACATTACATAGTACGTTTTAGAGATTGGCGACTGACCCATTCAGGCACTTGACGTTCCCAAAATGAATGGGTACTGGGTGATAATAGACCCCTGTTTGGCATTCCAGTCTTCCTTTCGGGGCCTATTCGAAAGAGAATCCAGTACTTCTTGGTCGTGAATATCTGAATAGGACGAACCGCCCCGTGGATATCTTTGCTTCCGAACAAAACAATTCGAATTCGGCTCGGTCAACTGGAATGTGTATTATCCATATCCATATACATAATACATATAGGTCTAATTGAGAAGATCCATCGACCTGAGACGAAGAGAAAGGTCTATCTATTTTATTTAGTTATTCAGTTAAACCAATGATTCGTTCTTGGAACAGATAGTACATTTCATCAGACATGTGTATTTTTTATTTTCCAATGGATTTACATCTTTCATTAATGGAAATTTTTTTATGTAGTGAGCAATAGGCTCTAATAGGCTCTGGTTGTTCGCTGTTCAAGAATTCTGGTTGAGGCAGTTCATACCATCCATACATAGTGTTTTAATCTAAGATTTTAATTTTTCCATGTTTCAGCAGTAATATATTGTTCCATGGAGCTAAGGTCCAAAATTTGGAAGAAACAAGTGTTTCCATGACTCTACCGCCCAGTCAATTCTGTTCCGCTTAATCCCTCTTTCGTGGCCACATATCTTTCCGGATAAGGAATGGGAAATCTTTCTCCTGTTACATGAATCCAATTTTCATTTCATTCGGGAAAAGCCACCTTTTTCTCAACAATGTCTTTGTCATTTGATCCAATAGCGTTCCGTTAGATAGGAACAGATTTGATAAATACTGATAACTCTCAGATGGAGTATTAGAACGGAAAGATCCATTAGATAATGAACTTTTGGTTCTAAGCCATCTCTGTCGATTAATCAACAATTCGAAGTGCTTTTCTTGTGTATTCTTGATAAACCAGTGTTTAGATATAGATGTAGGAGGATCTGTTTGGGAAGTAAGAAGTCCCTTTGACATCTCTTCATCTGCAAAGAATTCTCGATGTGAAAACACAGAGACAAAAGGCTCATCTTTGAATAGGAAAAAGAGTGGATCCGCGGGGTCCCAAATGAATTGGCTTATTCGAAAAAAGCCTTGTTCTTTGGAAGATATATCTCGTGTCTGGTACTGCACGGTTCCACTCTGTAAGAACTCCAAATCATTCTCTTGAAGCTCATCCTCTTCGATCCGCTTGCCCCGAAACGACCTGGCCCAATAGGGAAATCCCAATGAATTGGGTCTTTCGGTGCAATCAAATAGAAAGCCCCAAGGGTGCCATATTCTAGGAGCCCAAACTATGTGATTGAATAAATCCTCCTCTATCTGTTGTGGGTCGAGGGCCCCATCCCCTTCTTCAAACCCCGATTCGTATTTTTCATAGAGAAATCTCTGATCAACGATAGAACAAGACCCATTTTGCATCATATCCATATCTAAGGGATTCCTCGGTTCGGGCCGAAGAAGCAATGTCACTCGATCATTATCAAACTGACTGTAATCTTTTTCTGTCCGTGAGGATCCCACCAGAGCGCTTTCTACTTCTAATAGGCCATGAACTAGATCAGAATCATTCTCAACGAGTCCATAAGAAGTGATCCCATTTTTTTCATCGGGTCCGGGTAGAGACCAAAGATCTTGAGCGACCGATCCGGCAGAACAACTCAAAAGATAAAGAAGTATCATTAATTTCTTCATACTCGTTCCAAGTTCGAAGTACCATTTGTACAAATAAGAACCCCCTTCATTACATGATTTCTTCGTCATATAGATAGATATAGGATCTATGGGGCAATTACTTAGAAGTACATTTTGTGCAACAGCCCTTCCTATCTGATAGAAAAGAATCCCATGATTCTGAACCGACCTTACCTGGGATCGCAAATCCCAAGTTTGTCTATGAAGAGCGGATCTAATTGTATTAGTGTCTATAATTGATTTCTTCTGTGTAATACTAATCGACAAGGCCTCATTGGTAAGTGCTACAAGATCTCGTGCATTGGAACCCATGGTTATGGACCCGAATCCATTAGTATGGAACATTTTCTTTTCCAAGTGAAACCCTCTAGTATATGAAAGAGTGAAAAAGTGCTTTCGTTGTTGTGGAATAAGAAGCCTTCGTATCTTAATGCATGTATTTAATTTATTCATAGCTATTAGAGCGGGATCCACTTTTTGGGGAATATGAGTCGAAGCAATAACAAGAGTTTTTCTAGTGGAACATCTTTCACAATCCCTGGAGAGATAGTTCACTAATAGACCGAGGGATAAGTAATTCGACGCATTCACATCCAGATCATGAATGTTTGGAATCCATATTATGCAAGGAGACATTGCTTTTGCTAATTCGAATTGAAGGGTGATATAAAATGGGTCTATTTCCGGCATCATATCCATAGTTAGCGCATTCATCATAGTTAACAGCTCCGTATCAAGGTCACGATCAATATCGTCACTATCATCAATACCATCATCAATATCATCATCAATATCATCATCAATATCATCAATAAGAAAACCTTTCGGTTTGTTATCCAGGAACTTGTTCAGAAATACCGTAATTAAAGGAACAAAGGAGTTTGTCGCTAGGTATTTGACCAAATAGGATCGTCCAGTTCCTATAGAACCTATCACTAAAATACCCCTAGAGGGGTATAGGGATAAGCGGAGCGAAAAGGGTTTTCCATGAAATAGGAAATGAAAACTATTAGCCCCACATGCGGTTTGTGAATAAGTGATTGTCTGATAATGAGCAAGGAATATCCGTCTTTCTACTAAACAGGATGTATTGAACTCATAATTCATTAGATACTTTTTATGAATGTCAACTAAGTATCGTAAGTAAATTGCTCCCCGTTGTTCAATCATTTGATAACCAGAGTCATTCTTTGATAAATGATCACTATGAGTCAGACTCAATAGAATTTGATCAATCCCTTTTTCTGTCGTTAAGGTGAAGAACTGAACCAAGAATTCTCTTTCTTCATCATCAATCGAATCACTGGTCGCAACCCAGGATTCGATTTTATCATCAATCCAATCACTGTTCACGTTTTTTTTTTTTTTTATCAATGAATAGATCTCTTTACTTGTATGACTTAGATATCTCGTATTTCTCGAAAAAGGGATTGGATTGATGGGATTTGGTATGAGATCGATGATATCGATATTCAAATATTTCTTCTTAGAGCGTATTGATTTGACCCCATAAGCGGGGCCACCGCCCAATAGGATGTTGCCGCCATAAGCAGACCCCCATATTTCTTTTAAAGAATCTCCTAATTGTTCCAGAGCAACTAGAAAGATATTTTTTAACCATAAAGAATTCAGTTCAGATGTAGGATACCTATTCAGAAGTTTTCGCAACTCAATCATGTATGATGGAATCATTAAAGATTTGACCCTTTCGAACTCTGTCTGTAACTCACTAGAGGCTCGGGAAACAAAGAAAAGATGTGTACGAACGAGATATCCAGCAACAAGAAGAAGGAAAAGGATTGAATAGAGGAACTCCCGAACATTTGGCGATCTCAGATGTGTCGATATCAATGGTGACTCATGATTTCGATGAATCGTGTCTTCGGACAGAAGAAAATTATGTAAACACTTACTCGAAATCTCACTTATCAGATTCCATTGTGGAAGACTCAATTTTTTCTGAAGAATTCGCCATGATATATCTGATCCATGCATAATATCATGAAAAGTGGATACAAATTTTTGCCTTCTACTTAATATCTGCAATAGGTCTGAAAAAGTATCTAAAAATAGAAAATTTAGATATTTGTACCCTGTCGAAGTAAGGAACCATGGCATATATGTTTGGAATAGATTCCATTTTGAGAGAGTTGAAAAAGCACTATCTCGTTGAAAGGTTCTATACATCTGCCTTTTCTCAACGCATTTCTTTAGACAAAGACTCTGTTTTTTCCTCTTTTCGGATCGTAAATATTTCTCAGAACGTGGAGTGTGAATCAAACCCATGTTTGAATTGAGATACTGATGCAAGTTATTCCCTTCTGAATCCGATAAATTCATATCTGAAAGAGGTTGACTTCTTTCAAAATTTACTATTTGTTCCTCTGTTAGAGGTGTTCCAGAAATGTCTTCAATCGAGTAAATAGCTCTACGAACGAATGGGTCGGTACGAATTGGAAAATGGAAAAATTTGTACAAGTTATACGTTTCGTCACCACTTTGTGGAAAATCGTTAGGTATGAATATGTTAGATACCTGTGACTCGATTGGTGAAATAGTATCTCTCTC